ATCCAAAGTTATATACAAATCACTACCCCCTTTTTTGTATTTCCTTAATTTATTTCCTTAATTGAATTTCGTAGGACGAAGTTCCTTAAAAACCTCTGCCTTCTTTAAAATATCCTGAACAGTTTCTGTAGGTTGAGCCCCTTTTTCAAGGAAATATAAAATAGCAGGAACATTTAAATAAGTTTGATTCTTTATCGGATCATAAAAACCTACTTTCTGAAGATCTTTTCCTTCTCTTCGGGATCGAACATCAATTGCAACGATTCGATAGACGGCTCATTGGGATAGATATAGATGAACAACACCCCCCCTAGAAACGTATAGGAAGCTTTCTCCTCGTACGGCTCGAGAAAAATGATTGATTTGTCTCTCTATGGAATTCTATCTAAGAAATGACAACTGGATCCATAAAATGATCAAAGTAATTAAAGATGTAAGTCGTTTTTTCTTCGTTCTTCCTTAAAATGAAAAAGAAATCATTCGTATTCTCATAACTCAAGTTGGATAACTTTCAAATAGTTCAAAGGAAAATCTTTCGACAATTTCATTTATTGAGCGGTCTTTCCTCCTTTTTTGTTTGTCTCGTTTAAAATTGGATTCTTCAGTCTGATCCAGTTATTAAGACAATAAAAAAGGTGTTTCCTTGTTCTGGGATCCTTTATCTTTGTTTTATTTTAAATCATTGGGTTTAAACATTACTTCGGTGCTTTTTAATCCTTTCAAAATGGCAGCAACATACCCTTTTTGCGATTTCTATGAAAAAATCCTACAAGATGGTGGATTCCCTCGTGAAACACTTTGGATCGAAAAAGTTTGATCAATTCCAATAAATTTTGTAATTTGAAACTTGCTCGAATTGGATTCTTTCGATTTCCATACCTAAGATATATTTACGAAGTTGTTTCCATTTTTTTTATTGATTGGCATTAACCCTAGACCCTTGCCCCGCGAAAGAAATTAATACTTTCTACTCGAGCTCCATCATGGACTATTTACATTCCAAGACAACAAAAAACGAGGGGTTCTTGTGAAACAGAACCAATGATGTCGAGCTAAGAGCACCTTCATTCCTACAAAAAATGGTGGATGTACAAATCCACAACGGATCGTGTCCTTCAAGTCGCACGTTGCTTTCTACCACATCGTTTCAAACGAAGTTTTACCATCACATTCCTCTAAGAACCGGTATGGAATTGATTCAATTATGGAATCATGAATAGTCATTGGTTGGGATGATGTATATCCGCCATAATGTATAGTATTCTCTATATCTATAGTCTAGTCCTTGATTGGGATGATGCTTAGCCATACTCTATAGTCTATAGATATAACTAATACTATAAATAGAGGTGGAGTAAGCTGTTTCTCAAAAACTTTTAGGTAATAATATAGAGATGGAGAAAGATGTCGACGAAGAAATCTTAGTAAAAACTCATTCCTAATATTTATCAGTATCACTTTCTATTTTCCACTAGGTATAACTGTTACTTTATATTTATAATACCCTATTATTACGTCGAAATATTTTACTTCATCTTCATCGAACATACGATCCTTAGTCAGTTGAGAAAGTTCACTTTGATAGAACATTATTATTATATAACATTATTATTAATTTGTCTACCATTATTAACATTATAATATTTATTAATAAATATATATATATTTATATAAATAATTAAATAATAATTAATAATCAATAAGACGAATAAACGAATTCTTTTTGATTCTGCATCTTCACGTGACTTAATAGGAGAGAAAGATTCAGCTTCTAAGGAATGATTAAAACTATTTATCTTTCGAAATTTATTCGAAATTTCGAAAGTTCCCCTTTCGACATCATTATTCCAAGAAAATTTGATAGTTAAAAATAACTTTTAATCAGCTTAGGAAAAAAGATAAATCTTTTTTTCATCTGATTGAGAAAATCCAAAGAATGGGGAGGGTTTCGTATCTATCAATTCAATCAAATACACTGAGCAATTGTCACCGTTTAGAGATATTGAAATGAACGCCTTCCCATTACTGATTAACTCCTATCTACCCGATTCTATGGGACTGATGCAGCATAAATCAAAAGAAGGGGGTGTCCTAGTCTTTTTTATTTTTACGAAATGCAAGCTGTCTAGGCACAAAGCCAAACAAGTCCAGATTAAGTCCAGTTTTTGCTCCTTTTTTTCTATTTTAGCCTACCTCATTGATTAAGAATTAAGAGACTTAGTGAATTTAATTATTACCAAAAACCTCCTCTTGGCGAAAAGTCAAGAAATCGACAAAAATGAAAATGGAATCTAATTAGGCTAATTTAGGGGGTAGAGAATACGCGATAGGGAATATGGATTCTTTCGCATCTCGATTCAGTTTTTGAAAAAAAAAAACGATTCATCGAAGAAAAAAATCAGAAACAACAATCACATTCCAGCTAACATTTCAATTTTAAACAGAACCAGAACATTGTTAAAAAAGCAATCTATATTGTCAGAGAATATATATGTTCTGG